CCAAGGAATGTAGAACTAAATAAATGGATTTATTCATCTTTCTACAATTAGATCTTAGGTCACCAAAGAAAAATCCATTCTTATTTACTTTGAGTCCGATAAGCTAACTACTTGTTTGCTACAAATAAAATAATGGAACTTAGCGCGCTCTACTTGATGATTGAATTGGAATTCAAAGGATTGAAGTCGTGGAACTTCAAAAACTCAGTCAGAACGTCCTTTAAAAGCTTCCGTGGGATGATTAGGTCGAGTATGCCCTTCTCGAATAAAGGTTCAGCCTCTTGTGAACCTTCGGGTATTGGTTCCTTCAATGTTTCTTCAATTACTCTTTTACCCGCAAATGCAATGTAGGAATTGGGCTCGGCAATAATGATATCTGCCAACGTACCAAAACTAGCTGTTACCCCACCAGTAGTAGGAGTTGTAAGGATTGATATATATAATAACTTGTTATTGGATTGATCCCTATCCAATAGGGCAGATGATATTTTAGCCATTTGCATCAAGCTCAAACTTCCTTCTTGCATGCGTGCCCCACCCGAAGCGCATACTATAATAAGAGGTAGAGATTGATTGGTAGCGTACTCAACCAAACGGGCGATTTTCTCTCCAGCTACGGATCCCATACTGCCCCCCATAAACTCAAACTCCATAATCCCAAAAGCTACGGGAATACCATTTAGTTGACCTACGCCTGTTTGAACAGCCTCATTTAATCCTGTCTTTCTTCGATAAGAATCAAGACGATCTTCATAGGACTTGCCCTCCTCCTCCTCCGAATCCCATTCAGAAGGATCTTCTGAAAAGTTATCCTCCTCCGAATCCCATTCAGAACGCTCTTCTGAAAAGTTATCCTCCTCCGAATCCCATTCAGAACGCTCTTCTGAAAAGTTATCCTTCTCTAAATCAAACCCAATGGGATCTTCATCTTCTGAAAAGTTATCCTCCTTCGAATCCCATTCAGAAGGATCTTCTGAAAAGTTATCCTCCTCTAAATCAAACCCAACGGGATCTTCATCTTCTGAAAAGTTATCCTCCTTCGAATCCCATTCAGAAGGATCTTCTGAAAAGTTATCCTCCTCCGAATCCCATGCAGAACGCTCTTCTGAAAAGTTATCCTCCTCCGAATCCCATTCATAGGGATCGGGATCCGGAGAGGCCATGTCTTCATCGATAGGATCCCAAGTATCGGGGTCGATCAAAAATTCGATTCTTTCTGGACTATTCATTTTGAAATGATATGCACAGTGTTCACACAGATTATTTCGTTCTTTTAAAAATCTCTTATAATTTAATCCAAGACAATCCTCGCATTGAACCCACAAAGCCGCAATGTGTGGAGGAGTACCCCCACGATACGAATGGGTCTGATTCGAATCATCCGAATGGGTCTGATCCGAATCATCCGAATGGGTCTGATCCGAATCATCCGAATCATCCAAATGGGTCTGATCCGAATCATCCGAATGGGTCTGATCCGAATCATCCGAATCATCCAAATGGGTCTGATCCGAATCATCCGAATGGGTCTGATCCGAATCATTATCTTTCGGTTTTTGATTTTTCGAATCCCCCAGAGCCGGATCCCCATCAGTCAATTTTTGATCTTTCGAATCCTCTCTTAGAGGTAAATCATTACCCTTCTCGGGGTTTGGTGTGTCGGACTCCCCGCTTTCACCACATGTTCTGCCTTTCTCAAAAGGCAGAGCCCCATTACCAGTATCTCCAATGTCACTACTGTCGCCCCCACTGGGCATATGAATACCGAGGTCAGGAGATGGTTCAGAAGATCCAGGACGATTGTTGATTTCCCCATGAGGATAATTGTTATTAGATCGAGAAATGGGATTATTCGAACTAGATTGAATATCGTACACGGAACCATTGTCTGACAAAAAGTTTTCACTAGTATTTTCGAAAAAGTCACTAAGGCCCATTGAACTACTTATCCCATCTTTCCACGAACTCCTTATCCCATCTTTCGACGTCAATGGAGTCTTAAACAAAATCGGATTAAAACACCAGTTTGAACTAAAACAACAGTTCAAACTAAAACAACATTTTGAATTCAAATATCCTTTGCCCATATTGGTTGCTCCCTTATATAATAAAAGAAAATAAAAATAGAAAATAATACAAGAAAATCCAAATCGAAAATCAAAATCGATTCTATCGATTCTATACAGGTTGCTAAGCCTGCGATATTGATTCGCAAGCAAAGCATTTACATGGAGCAAATGCTCCAATAGCCATTGGATCCACAATTCTTTATTTCGATAAAAAAATATGTTTATTCTATCTTATCTTATTTTCTAATAGAAATAGACGAAACATAGAAATTCAATCACTGAAGTGTCAAAAAAAAAGGATTCTCTTTTGTTTTGTGGGAATCCGGGAGTAAGACTTCACTATATATGAATAGGATGGAATCCCTTTTCATTCTAAATTAAATAGAATGAAAAAAAGTGGTTTTTCCTATGTCTTCGCATCGAACAAAAAA